AGGTTCTAAGGTCACTTAAAAAAAATTAAACAACTTATTTTCAAATTTTTACATATTAATTCAAAAAAAGTTATATGTTTTGACTGAAGTTAGATAATAGAATTCTTTTTTTTTTTTTGTATTATTTTTTTTATTATTAATTTCTTAAAGAGTTTTTCAATGAATCAGTTACGTGAATTCTGAATCCTGAGATGGTGCAGATGCCAAAGACGATTAATTGTGTTCTTTTTCTCTATTTTTGTTCATACCACCTATAATGATTGATAATTCACAAATTTTCAATTGAATTTTTTGATTCTTGTAACTAGTATTTTTATCTATCTCTATCTCTTAAAAAAATTTTTTAATTGAAACTTAGGGAAGTACTTTAGAAACATATGTATAAAAAAACATATTTTATTGAGTCCCTTCATGCCTACTATAACTAGTTATTTCGGTTTTCTACTAGCAGCTTTAACTATAACCTCAGTTCTATTTATTGGTCTAAGCAAAATACGACTTATTTGAAATTAATTGAATGAAGATTTTTTTATAAAAAAGGAGTTCTGTGGTATTTCATATGTTCGATAGTTCCTTACCGGGTTAATTACCCAATTTTGGTCATTGAGATTCATCGGCAATACAGATTAAGAGCTAGGAATAGCTAGTACCTCTCTTTTCTCCCTTTAAAAAATGAAAACAAAAGAAAATTGAAATGATTGAAGTTTTTTTATTTGGAATCGTCTTAGGTCTAATTCCTATTACTTTGGCTGGATTATTCGTAACTGCTTATTTACAATACAGGCGTGGTGATCAGTTGGACTTTTGATTGATTAACATCTCTTTTTTTTACTGACCTCCTTCTTGCTTTCATATGCGGGAGGTCTAATTCAGATTACTGCTCAATTTTTTGCGAACAGTGGAATTTTGACATAATCTAATAAACAAGAGTGAAATCACGCTCTGTAGGATTTGAACCTACGACATTGGGTTTTGGAGACCCACGTTCTACCGAACTGAACTAAGAGCGCTTTTCTTGTTTTTTTTTTCTAAAAAACGAAAAGGCTAGAAAGAGGACATTCTTTAACCCGAATTTATTTTGTACGTATATACTATATCATAGTATATAATAAATTTCAGAATTATATGTATGTCCGATTTTATTAAAAAAAGATAGATCTAAAATGGATCCCTCGTTACTGCTCTTCTGAGCAGTAATAGGTAGGGATGACAGGATTTGAACCCGTGACATTTTGTACCCAAAACAAACGCGCTACCAAGCTGCGCTACATCCCTTTCAATTGGTTTACAGTGTCATTGTATAGAATTCCTGCCTTGTTTTCCACATCCTTCTTCTTTTTTATTGGTATATCAAATTAATTTATTCTTTTTTTTGTCTCATATCAGATAACAAACATAACAAACATATAATAAAAAAAATTACTTTTTTTTACGAAAATTCTCTCAATTTAAATTTTACACAAAAAGGCGTTTCCATTTGAAAATGGAATCTATAAGATTGTTCTAGTAGACAATACTTCAATTGTAATTTTGGGGGTTACGTATACAAGAACTTCTTAACTACATGTACATCCGTAGTTATATATATTACTATATATATTGTAATACAATAAAGAAGAAATAAGGAGGATTTCAAATGCGAGATCTAAAAACATATCTTTCCGTAGCGCCGGTACTAAGTACTCTATGGTTCGTTTCGTTAGCAGGTTTATTAATAGAGATTAATCGTTTATTTCCGGATGCATTAACATTTCCCTTTTTTTAATTCTAGTTATTAACATCAGAAAGGGTGAAAAAATTTAGAGATACAATCAACGATCGGGGACTAATTACCCCCCCACTTTTTTATAATTTTTTTTTAGAATTAATTAGAAAAAGGTGGGGGGCGAAAAGTCATAAAAACGAGGGTTCAGGATTTATTAATAGAACGAAAAAAGGGTGTTGCTAGGGAAATAGTATCCTACGAGATACTTAAAAAAATACTGTACAAAGATTTTAAATATAGTTTTAAAAAAATCATTGTATTGCTTATTATTTTATTTTTATTTAATTACTAATTAATATTCATTGCAACAAAATATTTCCGAATTTTTTTTAGTTAACAGCTTCTATTTTTTTGGTTCTTGTTCTTTCTGGATCCTAAAATTAAAATAGAAGATTGGGGTGAATCATAAATCCAAAGGAGGTTTCATGGCCAAGGGTAAAGATGTTCGAGTAACAATTATTTTGGAATGTACCAGTTGTGTTCGAAATGATATTAAGAAAGAATCGGCGGGAATTTCCAGATATATTACTCAAAAGAATCGGCATAACACCCCTAGTCGATTGGAATTGAGAAAATTCTGTCCCTATTGTTATAAACATACAATTCACGGGGAAATCAAGAAATAGATAAAATTGAGTGCTTGTATGTCAACTGTTATTTTAAGAACAGGAATAATGATCGTATCTATATATATATTACATATATATAAATATAAACAAATAAATCAATAGAAAGAAATCTAATCCTATATTCTTAATTCTATATAGAAACTCTATCCTATATAGAATAGAAATAGAAATCGTTTTTATTTTGATCCGATCAAAATAGGATTTTAGAGATAAGGAATAAAAAAATTATGAATAAATCTAAGCGACTTTTTACTAAATCCAAGCGATCTTTTCGTAGGCGTTTGCCCCCGATCCAATCGGGGGATCGAATTGATTATAGAAACATGAGTTTAATTAGTCGATTTATTAGTGAACAAGGAAAAATATTATCTAGGCGGGTGAATAGAGTGACTTTAAAACAACAACGATTAATTACTATTGCTATCAAACAAGCTCGTATTTTATCTTTGTTACCTTTTCTTAATAATCAGAAACAATTTGAAAGAAGTGAGTCGACCCCTAGAACTACTAGCCTTAGAACCAGAAAAAAATAGACTTATTCTTCAATTGAATAACAATTCCAATCTGAAGGAATTAAAAAAGAGATTAATATTTTGTTCGAAAAATCCAATCAAGAATCAAAATTTGATTGTTACGTCTGTGTCTGTCATAAAAAAAAAAAAAAAAAAAAGAATCGTCGAAAATAAAAAGAATAACTCTTTTTTTAGCGACTATATACCCTCGTTTTGTTTTGACGACTTTTTTTTAAATACTAATTTCTACTCTACCTTCCCCGAGCTCATTCTCCTTAGAACTCTATTTCAAATATTTTAGTGGATTTCCTCCAACCCCCTTATTTTTTGATCTCATTCGAAATCGTATAAAGACAACTCCTATTTAATAGAGCTATTTGTGCAAGTATTTTCCGATTAAGAAGTAATTGCTTCTTGTACAGATTGTGTATGAATTGGTTATAACTATAGAATACCTCCATTTCGTGAATTACGGCATTTATTCGAGTGATCCATAAACGACGAAAATCTCTTTTTCTTCTACCCCTATCCCGATGAGCCGAAACTAAAGCTCTTATTCTCTGTTGAGTCATAGTTCGTGTAAGTCGTGAATGAGCCCCTCGAAAGCTTGATGCAAATAAACGAAGTTTTGTTCTACGCCTCCGAGCTATATACCCGCGTTTAATTCTAGTCATTGAATAAATCAAACTTTGATGAATAACTAATTCTTTTTTTAGTTATTCTTTTCCCCTTTACTAGTCTATTAATAACCAAACGAATTATTCCAATGTATAAAAAAAAATTCCAATGACTTTTGCTACTCTAACCTTCCCCACCACTATTTTTTGCTAGGTTTTTTCCTTTGCTTTGAAAGGAGAAATTCTCTTGATACTTAATATCAAAAATAGAATAACTACAAAAAGTAGTAAATATAAATGGATAAATAGTGGGTTCCATCGTTTCTATGGTTACTTCTAAAACGGTGAGGTCCTCTCTATACACCGGAGCTCCTTCTTTTAATTAATCAATACTATTGGTAACTTGTACAATTCACATTCTTTGGCTCTACCCCATGAATATTCCAGTAATAGGTCTTTCACAATGAGATCCACTTTATACAGTAACGGTATTTCATTTTAAAATTTGATTTGGTCGTTTACCCTGTTAGTCCGTTCTTTTCTTTCAAGAGTGGAATCTTTTTAATAAAAAATGGAATTTCCCCCGCTTAATGGATAACCATTTGTTATCATTGGGGGTTTTCTAAAAAATGGAGTTGATTGGATTTGCACCAATGTAAACCATAAGTTTCAGACACAATAGAAGATATGAACGATCTATCTTTTTTAAATAATGAATCGAGTTCCTACATTCTATTTTATTCAAAGGTACTGATCCTTGAAATTTAAAAAATAATTTCCTTTTTGTTTTTTGTGTCTCAGTCTAGGATCTAAACGAGTCGCACATACACCCGAGTACATGTTCCTCGTCGCTGAGGGCATCCCCGAAGCGCTGGGGATTTCGTGACATTTCGGATTGGCTGTCTTGTATTTCTAATAAGTTGTTTAATGGTTGGCATACGGAATCATATAAATAATGGGCTGGTTTAGATTGGTTCTAACCGGCTAATTCTGAATTACTTCTCTTCAAGATTCTCTTCAATATATTTTTTTTATATTGAAGAGAAGATGAAAATACACCTTTAATCTAAAAAGATATAAAATTATAAATTGTAGATTTGCATGAAATCGCTCCTATTTTTTATTGAACCGCTACAAGATCAACAATTCCATGAGCTTGGGCTTCTGTTGCTGACATAAAAACATCCCTTTCCATGTCTTCGGATACAACCCATATAGGTTTGCCCGTTCTTTGTACATAAACCCTTGTGATGGTTTCGCGAAGTTTTAGTAGTTCTTCCGCTTCCAAGATAAATTCTCCCGTTTGTGCCTCATAAAACGAACTAGCGGGTTGATGGATCATTACCCTGATGTATAATAGAAAAGGTTCTTCTATTTCGCAGAATGAGGCGAGATAACCAAAAAAGCAGAGAAATTTGAAAAACCGTACAGGCTTTTTTTGTGCATTGCATACGGCTCCACAATGGAATTTACGTTTTTTGACCTTTCCTTTCGGCGAACGAAAACAAAATATAGGTTGTATTATACGCAGATCCATAAATGATCCAATTACCATCCTTCTTTTTTGTAGGAGTTAAAATAAAAAAATACTATGATGGTTCCGTTGCTTTATATATCATTTTTTTGATTCGTCTATGATTCAGCAATCCCAAAGTGTCTTTTTTAATATAAATTTTGTAAATACGCTTCCGGTGTGAAAACAAAGTTTGTGACGCTGGGATGTGCCCGAAAAGGTAAGATATAATTTGAAATACCCCTTCCTTCTCTCATACTACTCTTTCAATATATAATCTAATTTTATTTTTTTTATCTCAAAAATTTCATATCGAATTCGAAGTGCCATGCTATTATTACTTAACTAATTCATATTTCCGGTGGCGAAGGCATAGTATTTTTTCTCTAAAAAAAAAAAACTCATTGGCGCCAAGCGTGAGGGAATGCTATACGTTTGGTAATTGCTCCTCCGACTAGGATAAAGGATGCTATTGAAGCGGCCAATCCCATGCATATTGTCTGTACATCGGGTCGCACAAATTGCATAGTATCATAAATAGCCATTCCAGATATTACCCACCCGCCAGGAGAGTTTATAAACAAATAAAGATCTTTGGTATCCTTTTCTATACTGAGATATATCATAAGACTAATAAGTTGATTCGAGATTTCGGTATCAACCTCTTGGCCTAAAAAAAATAATCTTTCTCGATAAAGTCGGTTGGTTAGGATAAAATTTTATTCCTTAGGAGCCGTACAGGCACCTTTTGATGCATACGGTTCAATAAAAATTGTGAAAAAATCAATGTGTCGATTCCAACCCCCCTTTTTTCATAGAAGGCTTTTCTTTCTAACTTTTAAGGGAAGGGCTTGCTCCCTTTTTAAAAGTAAAAGAAGCTTTGGCCCCTTTTATTAGATATTATAATCCTATAATAAAACGATTGATTAAGCCTGTCCGGCTAACTTGATTCATTGATATTTTTTTTCATCGAGATTCAGTTGAAATGGCGATGGTTTTTTCTTGTTCCTGAACGGGCTTCTTCCTTTTTTTATTCCATTTTTTAGGTTTATGCTCTACCCCGAGTAAAAGGAAAAATTTGCCCGATTTTTATTTGCACATATAGGACAAATGAACCAAATACCGCGTCTTTTTTTTACTACTCCTTCTTTTTTTTTCACTTCATTTCTTTCACATGTCTTCTGTCAAATAGTCACCAAATTTTGAATTATATTATTTGATTTGATCAACAGTTTTAGATCACCCTGTTTAAATTTTTTGTATTTTTTAATAGAATTTTTTATCATAATGCATATCATAATAAGTAGTAATTATAAAAATATTATATATTAATTATCAATTGGGTTTTTGCTAAACGGGGCCTGGATACTTCATTTTATTAGTCCGATCACGTAAACCATAAAAAAAGTTGATAATCTAATATCAATCTAAATACTCCCTGCTTTTAATTCCACTTTATTTTTTGCGCTTCGCGTTACAAAATTTTGATAATTAAATCAATATTTTTGGGCGAAACAGAGGATATCTCGATCGAGGGAGAAAATGGGGAAATCCCATATAGCCCAATATATCTGACAAGTCGCACTATATGTCAACCCAAGATGTATCTCCTTCTCCAGGACTTCGAAAAGGTACTTTTGGAACGCCAATAGGCATGAAATGAAAAAAAAAAGAGAATGAAGTTCTCTATTTCACTTTGATGTGGAAACGTAAGACTGGGGTTTCATTTTTTAATAATATTATCCTTTTTTCCTACTTTATTAATCATATTTAAATTAATGATATTTAATACATAAGTTGAATAAGCTAAAATAAAATATAAAATAAAAGTAAAGGAAGAGAGAATAAAAAAAAGGAAATTTTTTACGAACGGGCTTCTGAATGATGAACAACAATAGCTATCTTGGTTCATATAAAATAGGATTAACCCCCATTGCGTATTGGTACTTATCGGATATAGAATAGATCCGCTTCCCTTTTTTCCTATGAATCGAATTGTTCCATTATTACTAAACAGAATAGAACAAATATTAATCCTTTCTCCGAAATAATTACCTAAAAAGGGGGGGTCCGTAGCATAGTTTTTTCCAATGCAATAAAGTTACATAGTGTCTATTTTTCGTTGATAAAGGGGTATTTCCATGGGTTTGCCTTGGTATCGTGTTCATACTGTTGTATTGAATGATCCCGGTCGTTTGCTTTCTGTTCATATAATGCATACTGCTCTGGTTGCTGGTTGGGCCGGTTCGATGGCTCTATATGAATTAGCAGTTTTTGATCCCTCCGACCCTGTTCTTGATCCAATGTGGAGACAAGGTATGTTCGTTATACCTTTCATGACTCGTTTAGGAATAACCAACTCATGGGGCGGTTGGAATATTACAGGAGGGACTATAACGAATCCGGGTCTTTGGAGTTACGAAGGGGTAGCCGCAGCACATATCGTGTTTTCTGGCTTATGCTTCTTGGCAGCTATTTGGCATTGGGTATATTGGGATCTAGAAATTTTTTGTGATGAACGTACAGGAAAACCTTCTTTGGATTTGCCTAAGATTTTTGGAATTCATTTATTTCTTTCAGGGGTGGCTTGCTTTGGTTTTGGCGCATTTCATGTAACAGGATTATATGGTCCTGGAATATGGGTATCCGACCCTTATGGACTAACCGGAAAGGTCCAACCCGTAAATCCGGCGTGGGGCGTGGAGGGTTTTGACCCTTTTGTTCCGGGAGGAATAGCCTCTCATCATATTGCAGCAGGGACGTTGGGTATATTAGCGGGCTTATTCCATCTTAGTGTTCGTCCGCCCCAACGTCTATACAAAGGATTACGTATGGGCAATATTGAAACCGTCCTTTCCAGTAGTATTGCTGCTGTCTTTTTTGCAGCTTTTGTTGTTGCTGGAACTATGTGGTATGGTTCTGCAACTACTCCCATCGAATTATTTGGTCCTACTCGTTATCAATGGGATCAGGGATACTTTCAACAAGAAATATATCGAAGAGTTAGTGCCGGACTAGCTGAAAATCAAAGTTTATCAGAAGCTTGGGCTAAAATTCCTGAAAAACTAGCTTTTTATGATTATATTGGTAATAATCCAGCAAAAGGGGGGTTATTCCGAGCGGGTTCAATGGACAATGGGGATGGAATAGCTGTTGGATGGTTAGGACACCCCGTCTTTAGAAATAAAGAAGGGCGTGAACTTTTTGTACGCCGTATGCCTACTTTTTTTGAAACATTTCCGGTTGTTTTGGTAGACGGAGACGGAATTGTTAGAGCCGACGTCCCATTTAGAAGGGCAGAATCTAAATATAGTGTCGAACAAGTAGGTGTAACTGTTGAGTTTTATGGTGGTGAACTCAATGGAGTTAGTTATAGTGATCCCGCAACTGTTAAAAAATATGCTAGACGGGCTCAATTGGGTGAGATTTTTGAATTAGATCGTGCTACTTTGAAATCCGATGGTGTTTTTCGTAGCAGTCCAAGAGGTTGGTTTACTTTTGGGCATGCTTCGTTTGCTCTACTTTTCTTCTTTGGACACATTTGGCATGGTGCTAGAACCCTCTTCAGAGATGTTTTTGCCGGTATTGATCCAGATTTGGATGCTCAAGTAGAATTTGGGGCATTCCAAAAACTTGGAGATCCAACTACAAAAAGACAAGCAGTCTAATGCAACATTGCTTTTTTCTTATAGTTTCTGTTTGCGATTTTAGTTAATAGGTAGGGTACTGTAGGAATCTTGATTTAAATCGCTGCCGTTTCTTTGACTCTTTCTTTATCCGCAGGGATACTCCCAAGTAAACATAAACAGGTATGAAAGCTATAATTGTAAACCACGATCAAATTTATGGAAGCATTGGTTTATACATTTCTCTTAGTATCGACTTTAGGGATAATTTTTTTCGCTATTTTTTTTCGGGAACCACCTAAAATTTCAACTAAAAAATGAAATAATTTTTCATTATCTTCATTGACGTAATCAGCCTCCAAATATTTGGAGGCTGATTACGTCAACTAGTCCCCGTGTTCCTCGAATGGATCTCTTAGTTGTTGAGAGGGTTGCCCAAAGGCAGTATATAGAGCATACCCAGTAAAACTTACAAGTAACCCAGATATAAAGATGGCGACTAGGGTTGCTGTTTCCATTATTATAGAATTGAAAGACCACAATGGATCTATGCTAAGATCGTTTATTTACAACGGAATGGTATACAAAGTCAACAGATCGTAATGAATACAAAATAAGATTTATGGCTACACAAACTGTTGAGGATAGTTCTAGATCTGGTCCAAGAAGCACTACTGTAGGGAAGTTATTGAAACCATTGAATTCCGAATATGGTAAAGTAGCTCCTGGATGGGGAACGACCCCCTTGATGGGTGTTGCAATGGCTCTATTTGCGGTATTCTTATCTATTATTTTGGAGATTTATAATTCTTCTGTTCTACTGGATGGAATTTCAGTGAATTAGACTGAGAAGAATCTTGAAGTTATAGCTTTTAGTTTGATATAAAAAAGTAAATTATGTGGGTCTAAAATTTTTAGCCTATTTTCCTTTGGTAGTTTGACCGCGAAATTTTTTTTCTGCATTGTATATTTCCGGAATATGAGTGTGTGACTTGTTAGAATTGACCCTACGGATAGTACAGAGAATGGGGTCTGTCATCTTTATCAAGATGGTTTTACTTCGTCGGATATTCATTCGAGTATCTGGAGCACGAAATAGATCAAATAGATCACAAAGCATTCGAACTATGATTCATACTTAATACTCAGACCTCGTAACCGGACTTCTTTCCGTTCTATCTTATAAACTTTAATAAATCAAAATATTTTTCTGCTTTTAAACTCTTATTTGGATCAAAGGACAAGCGCTTCTTTGTATTTTATGTTTTTAGTCATTATAGCTATTTTTTGATTGAATAAGTGATGATCCAATGGTTCTCACTCAGTGAACTTTGGACT